AAAAGGAAAGATTCTATTTTACCCGATCTTACTCAATGAATCCCTCGTAACTATCCATAGGATAAAGAATAGGTAGGGATGACAGGATTTGAACCCGTGACATTTTGTACCCAAAACAAACGCGCTACCAAGCTGCGCTACATCCCTTTATCAAAATTTTTGTACAGTGTCATTGTATAAAATCCATGTCTTGTTTTCCACATCCTTCTTTTTTCCTCTACCCATTTATATAGGTAGAGAATGTTCTTGTCATTTTTTTTTCTTTTTTAGGGGGCAATTTCATCTGCTAAGTCATTTTACATATGCATTTTAGTTAGTAATTACTAATTCTAATTTCATTTTGTGCAAAAACAAATGATATTGAACTACAAGATCGGGTTATCTATGATCTATGTATTATAATATCGAACTAGGACTATATATGTATTACAATATACAATACAAATAAAGAATTACAAGAAAAAAGAAAATATAAAATAAAAGAAGAAGGAGGATTTTCAATGCGAGATATAAAAACATATCTCTCCACGGCACCTGTGCTAACCACTCTATGGTTTGGGTCTTTAGCGGGTCTATTGATAGAAATTAATCGTTTATTTCCGGATGCCTTGTCATTCCCCTTTTTTTCATTCTGATTGAATTCTTGTTTTTCTATGTGAAGAAATGAAGAAGATTTGAGATACAATTCTACGTAACATGGTAACATGGCTCCAATTTCGCTCCCTTTTTATTTCCTATCCTAAAGAAAAGAGAAAGAAAAAGTGTATTGAACCTCAGTCAAAATATAGTGAATCTACGATAGAATTTTTGGGAAAAGAAATGGAAATGTGAATCCAGTCTAGGGGCGCGAAATTCTAACATAGAAAGAAGAAAATACTGAGATTAGGATAGGAATAATTCCTAGTTCGAAAAAATTGTATTACTTAATTATTACTATATTCTGAATATTCTTATATTAATGAATTCAAAAAAAAAAAAAATATTTACAAATTCCATTTCTAGTTAGTAACTTTTCTTAATATAGATATAGAATATAGATTTTTTTATTTTCTTTTGTATTTGGTTCAGATAAAAAATAAAATGAGGGTAATTATAAAGTGAAGTCGATCCAAAATGAAAAGGAGGTTCATGGCCAAGGGTAAAGATATCAGAATTCTAGTGATTTTGGAATGTACCTGTTGTGTTCGAAAGGGTGTCAATAAAGAATCGCCAGGCATTTCTAGATATATTACTCAAAAGAATCGACACAATACACCCAATCGATTAGAATTGAGAAAATTTTGTCGCTATTGTCAAAAGTCTACGATTCATGGGGAAATAAAGAAATAGATGGAACAGAATGCGTGTGTGATTTTTCCAAGGAGCGGGAAGAGTAAGAACTTTACATCTTAACATATATAATACAAACCAAAACCTATTTTGGTCGGATCTTAAATGAATAATAAAAAAATAGAATTGTATTTTCTAGATTATTTTATATATAAGGAATAAACAAACAAGGAATAAGCAAACCATGGATAAATCCAAACAACCTTTTCGTAAATCCAAGCGATCTTTTCGTAGGCGTTTACCCCCAATTGGATCGGGGGATCGAATCGATTATAGAAACATGAGTTTAATTAGTCGATTTATTAGTGAACAAGGAAAAATCTTATCTAGACGGGTGAATAAGTTGACCTTGAAACAACAACGATTAATTACTATTTCTATAAAACAAGCTCGTATTTTATCTTCGTTACCTTTTCGTAATAATGAGAAACAATTGGAGAGAGTGGAGTCGATCCCTAGAACTACAGGTCCTAGAACTAAAAATAAATAGATATACTCCTCAAAACTCCAATCGGAATTCAAGCTCAGATTAATGTTTTGCTCGAAAAAAAAACTAGAATCCAGATTTAATTCTTGTGTTATAAAAAAGGAAAAATGGGGAATAAATCTTTTTTTCTTGAAAGATGGTTGTTTATTCCTACTACTCAAATATTCATTTTTTTTATTCTATCTTCCCGGAGTCCATTCTCCGGGAAATTCTGTTTCAATCATTCTTGTTTCCTATATAGTAGAGTCTATTAACTATTAAGATTCTTTTCTTCCTTTCTTTGATTTATATTTTCTTGTTGATTGATGATTTTATTGGAAATCATATCAAAACAATTCTTATTTGATAGGGCTATTTGCGCAAGTATTTTACGATTCAGAAGCAATTGTCTCTTGTACAGATTGTGTATGAATAGGCTATAACTATAGAATAGCCTATCCTCACGAGTTACTGCATTTATCCGAGTGATCCACAAACGACGAAAATATCTCTTTTTCCTGTTCCTATCTCGATGAGAGGAAACCAAAGCTCTCATTCTTTGTTGAGTAGTCATTCGAGTAAGTCTTGAATGAGCCCCTCTAAAGGTTGATGCAAATAAACGAATTTTTTTTCGACGTCTCCGAGCTGTATATCCTCGTTTAACTCTGGTCATTGAATCAAATGAAACTTTCTTGAATAACTAATTGATTTCTCTTCTTTCAGTCATCCTTTTCCTCCGGTCGATTAATAACAAAACGGATTCTTCCGATATATAAAATATAAATTCCAATGGCTTTTGCGACTATGACCTTCCCGACCACGATTTTTTCTTTCTTCCAGGTATCTCGCCTGGAAATAAGAAATTTGACTGCTACTAAATAAAAAAGAATAGTGGGTTCCCTCGTTTTTATGGCAACTTTTTAAACGGTGAGGTCCTCTCTATACACCGGAACCTCTTCTTTCATTTCATCGAATTTTATTGTGAACTTGTATAGTTCACACTCTTTGGCTCTACCCATCCATTATTCAATTAGAATTCTTTTTTTTTTTTCAATTCTAATTAGAAAGTAATAGTCCTTTTAACAAAAAAGCTATCCATACAGTGACGGCATTTAATTCTGAAAGTTGGCTAGGTAGCTGACCCTGTTAGTCCGTTTTTTCAAAAATAGGAGCAGAACCTTTTTGCTTCTTTTCTTATAAGACTATTTCCTCCGCTTAATGGATAACTATTTGCTACCAATGGAGAATTGCTTCTCATCTCAAACGGAGTGATTGGATTTGCACCAATAGAAACCATAAATTCCATAACATAATACGTAGATGATAGATCATCATTTTTAGATAATAGTCAATTAAATGGCCGTCTTCCACTCTATCTATCCAAATTCGTTGGTAGTGGTCTTTATACTGGAAAAAATTTTTGCATTTCTTCAAACTCATGATCTGAACTGAACGAGTCGCACATACACCCTAGTACATGTTCCTCGACGCTGAGGACATCCTCGAAGAGCGGGAGATTTCGTGACATTTCTTATTGGCTGTCTTGCGTTTCTAATAAGTTGTTTAATGGTTGGCATGTTGTGTCTATATAATCTCATTCTAGATAGAATAGAGCGGGTTGGCTTAGATCGATCTTAACCGGATGGTTGATTATTATGAATGATTTATATTCACACAGAAAATTAAGATTTTGAAATGGAATTCTATATTTATACGAAATCCCCACCAGTATTTTCATTTTCGATCGCTACAAGATCAACGATGCCATGAGCTTGGGCTTCTGTTGCTGACATAAAAACATCCCTTTCCATATCTTCGGATATAATCCATAAAGGGTTGCCCGTTCTTTGTACATAAACTTTTGTGAGGGTTTCGCGAAGCTTCAATAGTTCTTCTGCTTCCAGGATAAATTCCCCTGCTTGTGCCTCGTAAAAAGAACTAGCAGGTTGGTGAATCATAACCCTGATGATATTGATATAACATAATGAACGGTTCCGGTTCTTCTATCTCTATCTCGCACGATTGGGTTAAAGTAAGGGGGAATTAAAATAACAAGAAAAAATAGAATGAAACAACCGTACGGGCATCTTTTGTACATTGCATACGGCTCTGCAATGGAATTTCTTCTATCGAAAAGAAGAAATAGAACCCATCCAATCCAAATCGTTAAATGATCCATTTACCACCCTTCCTTTCATAGTAGTAAAAAAAAATACTATGATGGTTCTGTTGCTTTATATATTTATCTATTTATCTCGTCTGTGATTTAGCAATCCCAAAGTTTCTTTTTGATACGATCCAAGAAGGATCAAATGATTTTTTTCCATTTTTTTTTTACTCTTTCTCTCATAACATAAAGATAAGAAAGAGACTTCTGGTGTGGAAGAAAAATGGTTTGTGACGCTGAAATTTACTCTTGACACATAAGATCAAATTGGGAATAACCCTTCTTTCATACTACTATCTCGATACAAAATCTCATGTTAGAAAAAAAACAATAATGGTTTGTTCATATCGAACTCGAAGTGCCATGCTATTATTACTTATTCTTTATTTGATTTTATTTTTTTATTTGATTCATATTCGATACAGCGAAGGCATAGTCTTCTTTTTTTCTCAAATAAAAACTCATTGGCGCCAAGCGTGAGGGAATGCGAGACGTTTGGTAATTTCTCCTCCGACCAGAATGAAAGATCCCATTGAAGCGGCTAATCCCATACATATTGTATGTACATCCGGCGACACGAATTGCATAGTATCATAAATGGCTATTCCTGGTATTACCCATCCGCCTGGAGAGTTTATAAACAAATAAAGATCCCTAGTATCATCTTCTATGCTGAGATATACCATGAGACCAACAAGTTGATTCGAGATCTCGCTATCAACCTCTTGGCCTAAAAAAAGTAATCTTTCTCGATGAAGTCGGTTGATTAGGGCAAAATTGTATCCCTGAGGAACCGTACGTGCACCTTTGGATGCATACGGTTCAAAAGAATTGCGAAAAAAATCAATGTGTTGATTCCAGTCCTATTTCTTTTTTTTTTTTGTAACATATTTTTGTTTTTCTAATGAAGCGTTTTGCTTTTATTCTATTTTTTTTTTGTAACATGAGTTTTGGCCTCCTTCCCCTTCCCTATATTCTATAATGTAGAAAATCAAAAAGAATTTTCTGAACTTATTGAACTAACTTCTCATTGATGTATTGTTTCATCGAAATTCCAATAGCGATGTCATTTTCTTGTTCCTGAATGGGCCCTTTCAATTCTTTTAGGTTCTTGTTCTACTCCGGAGGAAGATTTGCCCGAATTCCATTTGCGCATATAGGGCAAATGGGTTAAGTACCACTTCTTTTTTTTTTTCAATTCGTTTCATACCTTTCCCCAAACTATTTGATATATTCATCATACTACTCCATTGGTAGGCAGTTTGAGATTATCCCTATAGTAAGTCTAAGATAACCTATGATACAAGCGGTAATCGTGTAATCATCATAATAGATTCTATTCTAGTTCTATTATAGTAAGTTATATTATATTCTATATTCTATTTAATTACTAATGAATTTCCTAATTTATTAATAATTTAATTAAGATTTCTATTTTATTTTTATATTCTTTATTTCATATTTCTTATTTAATTATCTAATATTATTAGATTAGCTAATTTTTAGATATATATTCTTAATTCTTCTTTCTTCTTTTCTTTATATTTTTAGTATATTTTTAGAGTATATATTATTATATTTTTTATATTTAATATTTATATTACTACATTTACACTCCAATTCTATTACTTTACTCTTACCATTTCAAATTTGGAATTATCTGAACGGAGCCTGGATACTTTATTGATACTTTATTTTCTCAGTCCAAGTAAACCATCAATTAGAATAATTGATAATATTGATCCCCAATAGGAATTATTGTGCGTCACGCTCCGAATTATTGATGGTTCAATCAATACAATATTGAATAAATATCTATTGGATTGGGCGAAACAGAGAATACTCGATCGGGGGAGATAACGGGGAAATACCATATGACCAATATGTCTGACAAGTCGCACTATACGTCAACCCAAGCTGCATCTTCCTCTCCAGGACTCCGAAAAGGTACTTTTGGAACACCAATGGGCATTAAGATAAAGAAAAAAAAAAGAAGTGCTATACTTTACTTTAATATGGAAACGTAACAATGGCTTTATTGTCTTCATCATTTTTTATCTTTCTTTTATATTTTTAGATATTAGTATTAGATTTTTATATTTTATTTTATATTTCTATTTTTATATTTCGAATTTATATTTATTTATATTCTAATATTCTATATATTTTTTTATATCTTATTTTCATATCTATATATCTATATCTTAATATCTACTTAGTAGATATATTATATTATTTATATATTATATTCTTATCTATATTCTACATTCTACTTACCTTACTTATATACTTCTATAGAAAGAGAATATTTAGACATTCTAATATATTCTAGAAATTAGCTATAAATTATAAAATTAGAAGTTAGAATAGAAATTATTTTATTTTTATATCTTCTAATCTTATATTCTACATATTATAGAAAATAGAACTTAATATTATTCTTATATTCTAATAGAATATTCTTATTATATATATCTATATAGAATTATAGTATATATAAGTATATAGATATATAGAATATATACTGGAAGGTTCATAGAGGAAGACAGAATGAATAAAGAAAAATTGGAACGAACGAGATCGATCGGATCAGCCAATTGTTCGAATGATTTCAAATTATCAACAACTATCTATGCATCTTTTCCCCCAAAATCCTCCCATTGCGTATTGGTACTTATCGGGTATAGAATAAGATCTGTTTCTCTTTGTTCTTATAAATCTAAATAAATAAAATAAATTGAATTGTTCCCTTCCCTTTCAAATTCTTTCTATTCTATTTAATTCAAAATAAAAGAAGGGAATACAAATCAATATTAATCCTTTCCTATACAAAATCTACCGAACAGGTGAAGTACACGGTCTAGTCTTTTCCAATGCGATAAAGTTACATAATGTCTATTTATTTTTCAGAAAGGGGTATTTACATGGGTTTGCCTTGGTATCGTGTTCATACTGTTGTATTGAATGATCCCGGTCGATTGCTTTCTGTCCATATAATGCATACAGCTCTAGTTTCTGGTTGGGCCGGCTCGATGGCTCTATATGAATTAGCGGTTTTTGATCCCTCTGACCCTGTTCTTGATCCAATGTGGAGACAAGGCATGTTCGTTATACCCTTCATGACTCGTTTAGGAATAACCAATTCGTGGGGGGGTTGGAGTATCTCAGGAGGAACTATAACGAATCCGGGCATTTGGAGTTATGAAGGCGTGGCAGGGGCACATATTTTGTTTTCTGGCTTGTGCTTCTTGGCAGCTATCTGGCATTGGGTGTATTGGGACCTAGAAATATTCTGTGATGAACGTACGGGAAAACCTTCTTTGGATTTGCCCAAGATCTTTGGAATTCATTTATTTCTCTCAGGAGTGGCTTGCTTTGGATTTGGCGCATTTCATGTAACAGGCTTGTATGGTCCTGGAATATGGGTGTCTGATCCTTATGGACTAACTGGAAAAGTACAATCTGTAAATCCAGCGTGGGGTGCGGAAGGTTTTGATCCTTTTGTTCCGGGTGGAATAGCTTCTCATCATATTGCAGCAGGTACATTGGGCATATTAGCGGGTCTATTCCATCTTAGTGTCCGTCCGCCTCAACGTCTATACAAAGGATTACGCATGGGTAATATTGAAACTGTGCTTTCCAGTAGTATTGCTGCTGTTTTTTTTGCAGCTTTCGTTGTTGCTGGAACTATGTGGTATGGTTCAGCAACTACCCCAATCGAATTATTTGGCCCCACTCGTTATCAGTGGGATCAGGGGTACTTCCAGCAAGAAATATATCGAAGAGTTGGGGCCGGACTAGCCGAAAATATGAGCTTATCGGAAGCTTGGTCTAAAATTCCCGAAAAATTAACTTTTTACGATTACATTGGTAATAATCCGGCGAAAGGGGGATTATTCAGAGCAGGCTCAATGGATAACGGGGATGGAATAGCTGTTGGGTGGTTAGGGCACCCCGTATTTAGAGATAAAGAAGGTCGCGAACTCTTTGTACGTCGTATGCCTACCTTTTTTGAAACATTTCCGGTAGTTTTGGTAGATGGAGACGGAATTGTGAGGGCCGATGTTCCTTTTAGAAGAGCAGAATCCAAGTATAGTGTTGAACAAGTAGGGGTAACTGTTGAATTCTATGGTGGCGAACTCAATGGAGTCATTTATAGTGATCCTGCTACTGTGAAAAAATATGCTAGACGTGCTCAATTAGGTGAAATTTTTGAATTAGACCGGGCTACTTTGAAATCCGATGGTGTTTTTCGTAGCAGTCCAAGGGGTTGGTTCACTTTTGGGCATGCTACGTTTGCTTTGCTCTTCTTTTTCGGACACATTTGGCACGGCGCCAGAACCTTGTTCAGAGATGTTTTTGCCGGTATTGATCCAGATTTGGATGTTCAAGTGGAATTTGGAGCATTCCAAAAAATTGGAGATCCAACTACAAGGAGACAAGTAGTCTGATACAAAATTCCTTTGCCATACTTTGCCTATATACTATATATATATTATATATATATTTATATATATATAATATTATAATATATTTTTTTTTTTTTTTATTTTTATGTATAATATAAATAGATATAAATCAAATAATACATAAAAATTAGAAATGAAATAGAATAGTAATAAGATATGACTATAACTATATATATATATATAGAATATAGCATATATTATAGTATATATACTAATATTATATATACTATATAGTAATAGTAAATTGATATTTACAATTTATTTAGTAAATGATCCAAAATGAATAGGTGTGGAAGCTATAATTGTAAACCACGATCGAATCTATGGAAGCATTGGTTTATACATTCCTCTTAGTTTCGACTTTAGGGATAATCTTTTTCGCTATCTTTTTTCGAGAACCACCTAAAGTTCCAACTAAAAAATGAAATGATTTTTCATTATTTCCATTGAAGTACTGAGCCCCCTATATTAATATAGGGGGGGCTCAGTACTTCAACTAGAACTAGTCCCCATGTTCTTCGAAGGGATCTCTTAATTTTTGAGAGGGTTGCCCAAAAGCGGTATATAAGGCGTACCCAGTAAAGCTTACAAGTAAACCGGATATGGAGATGGCGACTAGGGTTGCTGTTTCCATTTTTCGATAATTTAAAGATCACAATGGATCACGATAATGTTGTTTATTTACAACTACAACGGAATGGTATACAAAGTCAACAGATTTCAACCCATGATGAAAGAGGATTTATGGCTACAAAAACCGTTGAGAGTAGTTCTAGATCTGGACCAAGACGAACTGGCGTAGGGAGTTTATTGAAACCATTGAATTCGGAATATGGAAAAGTAGCTCCAGGGTGGGGGACTACACCACTTATGGGAGTCGCAATGGCTCTATTTGCAATATTTCTATCTATTATTTTGGAAATTTATAATTCATCTGTTTTACTGGATGGAATTTCAATTAATTAGTTCGTAAAAACTAGGAGGTCCTTGTTTTTCAATCAAAACAGATTATTTTACTTAGACTTACTTAATTCTTAAAATATTTAAGACTTCAACTTAAGATTACCTAAGACTTGGATTTATAGATCATTCTGGTAGTTCGATCGTGAAATTTATTTGTTTTGATATTTTATTTCCGGAATATGAGCGTGTGACTTGTTATAATTGATCCTATTGATAATACAGAGAATGGACCTGTCATTTCTATCAAGATGATTCTACCTCGTCAGATATTTATTCTAGTCTCTGGAGCACGGACTATATAGAATAGATCAAGAAAAGAAATATTTGAACTATGATTCATACCTATTATTCAGACCTCGCAACCGGACTAAAAAAAATGGAAATAGGTCTTTTATAAATCCAACAATTTTTTTCTTCAGACTTCTTTTGAACGAAAGAAAACTCTTTCTCTAGATTTTTTTGAGTCATTACATTCATTGAAGAAGTGATGATCAAATGGTTTTTACTCAGAGAACCTTTGAGTTTAGCTTTGGCTTTCTTAAATCATCGTGGTTCTAGTATGAATCTGAGGTTTCAATTGATTCATAGGGTCTCAACAAGAGAATTCCTATCAAAAAAAAATAGGGAAGAGAAGATTCAAGAGGCCTGTCACGATTAAAATAAAGAAAGATGGATGAGCCAACTTGAGATTGTATTTCTTGGCATTATCATCACAAAGAAGAGATTCCGGATTTTTCTTACTTCGTATCTTTGGGTCAAATCGAGTCAAGCGGCTAAGTCCCAAGAAGTTGTAAACTCTCTATTCCATATCCGTTATATCCGTTGAAACCAGTATTTGTGTGTTTCGGCTTGAGCCGTACGAGATGAAATTCTCATATACGGTTCTAAGAGGGGGAGTCTTTCTTGGGTTACCTATCTCAATAAAGTATATGATTGGTTCGAGGAACGTCTCGAGATTCAAGCGATTGCAGATGATATAACTAGTAAATATGTTCCTCCTCATGTCAACATATTTTATTGTCTAGGAGGGATTACGCTTACTTGTTTTTTAGTACAAGTAGCTACGGGTTTTGCTATGACCTTTTACTATCGTCCAACTGTTACAGAGGCTTTTTCCTCTGTTCAATACATAATGACTGAGGCCAACTTTGGTTGGTTAATTCGATCAGTTCATCGATGGTCAGCAAGTATGATGGTTCTAATGATGATCTTGCACGTATTTCGTGTGTATCTTACGGGTGGGTTTAAAAAACCCCGCGAATTAACTTGGGTTACAGGGGTGGTTCTGGCTGTATTGACCGCATCTTTTGGCGTAACTGGTTATTCCTTACCTCGGGACCAAATTGGTTATTGGGCAGTAAAAATTGTAACAGGCGTGCCCGAAGCTATTCCTATAATAGGATCGCCTTTGGTAGAATTATTACGTGGAAGTGCTAGTGTGGGCCAATCCACTTTGACTCGTTTTTATAGTTTACATACTTTTGTATTGCCTCTTCTTACTGCCGTATTTATGTTAATGCACTTTCCAATGATACGTAAGCAAGGTATTTCGGGTCCTTTATAGAGAAGGCAGATCTTAGATATTTGTAATTTATCATATAGTGGAGGAACAAGAGTCTTTCATTGCTAAAAATATGGATTATTGAAAAATAAGGCATGTTATTTGGATACTTCTCTTCAACTCTGAAGTATTGTTTATTTGATACGAATCGTTGAAGTATATTTTCCTAAAAGAGGATGGATTATGGGAGTGTGTGACTTGAACTATTGATTGGGCCATGCAGATATATGATTTTATCCGCCATGTTGGAATTCACAACCCAATGTGTCTCCGCATCCAACCATCACGTCAGTCCCTTTATGTAGCATAGGATAGGGCGGTTCGCTTGAGGAGAATCTTTTCTATGATCATACCCGAATTATGTCATGCATGAACAGGCTCCGTAAGATCCCTAGAATAAGTGATGTGGCATGATCCATGATCCAATGTTCTATCTATTCCACTTTGTTTGATTTTTATTTTTTTATAGTAAATTTATTCTAATTATCGTAATTAGTATATTGATAGTATTAGTATTTTGTATTAATAGTAATCTTAGTAAGTTTCTTATAGTATGTAGATGCATTCATTTCCTCTGCATCGACCCCGATCTTTGATACTATCGGAGTGAAATAAGGGATCTAAGGAAGAACAGGGCTAGACTTTATTAGTAACAAGTAAAAACTTTGTATTTTTGTATGCATATGTAAGAAAATCGAGATGCTGTGGGGATAAATACCAACCAAAAGACATGAGACAATCCAAAAAGCACTTGATCATGATCGAATTTGTAAGCCTACTTGGATATTGAGCATTTCCTTGTTGCCAGAACTGAATTCTTTGCAATGAATCGTTGCAACTCGGGTAAATGGAATTTGATAAATCTTTTCTTACATAAAGTCATTCTACATTATATATGTAGATAGTTATGAACTATAGATATAGATTTTCTATGGATCTATTTCTGTGATTCTTTTGATTCTTGCTCGAGCCGGATGATAAAAAATTATCATGTCCGGTTCCTTTGGGGGATGGATAAGAATTCACCTATCCAAATAACAAAGAAACCTGATTTGAATGATCCCGTATTAAGAGCTAAATTGGCTAAAGGGATGGGGCATAATTATTATGGAGAACCCGCATGGCCCAATGATCTTTTATATATTTTTCCAGTAGTAATTCTAGGCACTATTGCATGTAGTGTGGGCTTAGCAGTTCTAGAGCCGTCAATGATCGGTGAACCCGCGGATCCATTTGCAACTCCGTTGGAAATATTACCCGAATGGTACTTCTTTCCCGTATTTCAAATACTTCGCACAGTACCCAATAAGTTATTGGGTGTTCTTTTAATGGTTTCAGTACCAATAGGATTATTGACAGTACCTTTTTTGGAGAATGTAAATAAATTCCAAAATCCATTTCGTCGTCCAGTAGCTACAACAGTCTTTTTGATTGGTACCGCAGTAGCTCTTTGGTTAGGTATTGGAGCAACTTTACCTATTGAGAAATCCCTAACTTTAGGTCTTTTTCAAATTGATTCAACCGTGAAATACTACGATATAGGTATCTAAGGAAGATCCCCCTTCTGGATCTTCCCTAGATACATCAATCAATCTTATTATGATCTATTCTGCAAATATATGGATCGTGTCGGATATTAAAAACTCATTATATTCTTTTTTTTTTCTTTCTAAAAACTTAAAAATGAAAAAATTCCAATGGATTTAAAATGAAAACTTTTTCGTAGGTAAATTGATTGCAAAATGCTTCTGTAGAGTGCCCAATATCTGTTTTACATCTTCTATGCGAAAATATTCCATTTTCATAAGATCTTCTTGACTGTGACTCAAAAGGTCCAATAATGTATGTATATTGGACCTTTTGAGACAATTATAGGTCCTCGAAGACAATTCTGATTGGTCAATAAAAATACATGTCAATGGAATTCCTTTTTTGTTTTTCTTGATATTAGTGAATCTGTCTTGAAAGGAAAAAAGGGGTAGATTCCATCTGTTTTCATTTTCCTCGAAATTCATGTCCTCTTCCTCTGCATGTAGAAAAGGAATCAATAAATCAATCAAATTACGAGAAGCTTCATAAAGTGCTTCTTTAGGAGTTAAACTTCCATTCGTCCATATTTCTAGAAAGAGTATCTCTTGTTTTTCATTCCCATTCCCATAAGAATGAATACTATGATTCGCATTTCGAACGGGCATGGATACAATATCTATAGGATAACTTCCATCGTGAGAGTCGTTTGTGAATTTCATACGATATCCGCGATCTCTCTTGATTTGTAATTCAATACACAAATCAATGGGTTCTGTCAGGTTAGCTATATGCTGTGTCGTGTCAACTATTTCTACAGAAGGTGGTGAGATGATATCTTGAGCTGTTATGTATTTGGGACCCCTGACGCAAATGGATGCGCCCCTAACTCCATAGAGATTACTTCTCAATACAATTTCTTTCAAATTTATTAAAATATCATGTACTGATTCTTCAATACCTACTATCGTAGAATATTCATGCAGCACATTTTCAGATGTTGCACGTGTGATACATGTTCCTTCTATTTCTCCAAGTAAAGCCCTTCGCATGGCAATACCTATGGTATCGGCTTGACCTTTCATAAGCGGGGACAGAACGAAACGACCATAATAAAGACGCTTGCTGTCTACTCTTGATTCAACACATTTCCACTGTAGTGTTCGAGTGGATCCTGCTACTTCTTCTCGAACCATAGTATTATTTTTCTTTTATTTATGATTATTGGATCAGATCATTGAATCATTTATTTCTCTTGAAATCTCTTGAATTCTTATTTCTACACACGTCTTTTTTTAGGGGGGCGACATCCATTATGCGGCATGGGTGTTACATCACGTACGAAACTTAATAGCATCCCACTTCTACGAATGGCTCGTAATGCCGCATCTCTTCCGAGACCTGGACCCTTTATCATAACTTCTGCTCGTTGCATACCCTGTTCAACGACTGTACGAATAGCATTAAACGCTGCTGCTTGAGCAGCATAGGGTGTTCCCTTTCTTGTACCTCTGAATCCAGAAGTACCTGCAGAAGCCCAAGAAACCACCCGACCTCGTACGTCTGTAACAGTTACAATAGTATTGTTGAAACTCGCTTGAACATGAATAACTCCTTTTGGTATTCTACGTTCATTCTTATGTGAACCAATACGTGCATTCTTACGTAAACCAATTTTTGCTATAGGTTTTGCCATATTTTATTATATCATATTCATAAGAATAAAAGAAAAAGAAAGAAGAATCAGAAATATACAGAAAGAGACGGGGATATCCATTTCATATGAAAACGAATCCTTTATTCTTTCTTTTTACATGTACATGGGTTTTTCTTTGAAAAAGTTATTGATTTAGAACTTGAGAAGGATTACCCCTGTCGCTGTTTATGTCTCGGATTGGAACAAATGACTATAATTCGCCCCCGCCTACGAATCAGGCGACATTTTTCACAAATTTTACGAACAGAAGCCCTTATTTTCATATTGATAATTCCTTACCTTCATTCGGAATCTATTTTTTTTTTTTTTTTTTTGAAACAAAAATCAGTTTATTGCATTTTTGAACTTCAAATTATATCCCTACGAAAAGGATGTTGAAAAGAATGATCTAATCGTTCGAATCTTTTTTGCGAAGTCTATAAATTATACGTCCCCTGGTTGAATCATAACGACTCATTTCGATTTTGACCCTATCTCCGGGTAGTATACGTATAAAACTGCGCCGGATTCTCCCTGAAATATAACCTAGAATTAGATCTTCATTATCTAACCGAACTCGGAACATACCGTTGGGAAGTGATTCAGTAATTAAACCCTCATGAATCATTTTTTGTTCTTTCATTCCAGGGAACCCCCTTTAAGTATCAACTAATAGAGGAAGAGTTCTATAATTAACTTCTCCTCTCTATTTTACAAATAGTAAGTTCGAGAGAAAATTAGGGTACCCAGGAGAATCACCATATATAACACAAAATTTCTCCTCCAATTTTTTCTAGTCGAGCTTCTCGATCCGTCATTATACCTCGAGAAGTAGAAAGAATTACAATTCCCATTCCACCTAAAATCTTAGGAATTCGTTGATAGTTGGAATAGATTCGTAGACCAGGTCGGCTGATACGCTTTAAATTTATTTTATTCCCTTTCCTAGTCTTTCTATGTCGTAAGGTTGAAACCAAGAAATTTTTTTGACTTTCTTGATGTTTTCGAACGTTTTCAATAAAACCTTCTCGTAAAAGTATTTTCACAATGTTTTTAGTGATATTAGTAGATACTATTTGAACTCTTCCCTTTTGATCCATGTCAGCATTTCTTATAGAAGTTATTATATCGGCAATAATGTCCCTACCCATGATGAACTATAGTTATTGGTGCCTCCTCATTTTAATATAATCAACATGCTTCTTTTTTGTTTTCTTTTTTTTTTGAAATTCTGAAATTATAAAAAATTATTAGAAATTAAAAGTATATGCATGAGACACAATCTATTAATCGGATCTCTTTCAGATATTTGAATATTCTATTATTCTATATATATATAATAATAGGATAGATATATCCTATTTTCATTTATAAGACTTCGGGTGCTAATGAAACTATTTTAGTAAAATTCAACTGTCTCAATTCCCGAGCAATCGCACCAAAAATTCGAGTTCCTTTTGGATTTCCTTCTTGATCAATGATAACCGCTGCATTGTCATCATATCGTATTATCATGCCGTTGTCACGTTTGAGTTCTTTACACGTGCGTACAATCACAGCTCTAATTACTTCTGATCTTTCTAGAGGCATATTGGGCACTGCTTCTTTGATTACAGCAACAATAACATCGCCAATATGAGCATATCGTTGATTACTAGTTCCTATGATTCGAATACACATCAATTCTTGAGCTCCACTGTTATCCGCTACATTCAAAAGGGTCTGAGGTTGAATCATATAATTTTAATTGTAATCTCTTATTTCAATGCTAAGGAATAAGGGAAAAAGAAATATTGTCTGTCCAGAGATAAAGAAATCCGTGGTTGTTTTTTCATTCTCAATACTCCTTTCTTTTACTTTTGTTTACCTATCCCGAAATAACAAATTGAGTTCGTATAGGCATTTTGCATGCAGCTATTTCCATAGCTGCTTTGGCTACAGTTTCTGATACTCCACTCATTTCATAAAGTATTCGGCCCGGTTTAACAACGGATACCCAATATTCGGGGGATCCCTTGCCCGAACCCATACGTGTTTCCGTAGGTCTTACTGTAACAGGTTTGTCGGGAAAGATACGTACCCATATCTTTCCACCACGACGCGCATATCGTGTCATTGCTCTTCGCCCTGCTTCTATTTGTCTAGCTGTGATCCAAGCAGGTTCAAGTGCCTGAAGAGCGTATCTGCCAAAACAAATATGATTGCCTCGGCAAGATATTCCCTTCATTCTACCTCTATGTTGTTTACGAAATCTGGTTCTTTTGGGGTTATAGTTGATGGTTGTTTCTGAATTCCATCTCTACTGCAGAGCCGGACATGAGAGTTTCTTCTCATCCAGCTCCTCGCGAATGAAATGATTCAATAATCTTACATATACACATATATTTATGTATTTCATTTTATCAAAAGAAATAATAGACTCATTTTCATTTTTTTATATTGAATTTGTTAAATAGGGAGATGTATATATAACTAGGCGTGTTTGTTTATATATAATGCTTCTTTTATCAAATTTTCTAAAGTATTTTACTTTCCCTCTATTGAATAACGCCAAAAGTCATCCAATGAATGAAATTCTTAAAACTAAAAAAAGGGTTCGCGGGCGAATATTGACTCTTTCCTCCTTCATTTGTAGAGTCAATTCATGACCTTTCAGAAGAAATCTATTTTTTCTTGGTTCATTCCGCCATCCTACCCAATGAATCATTAGGATTGATTCGTTTTAAAGAAAATCCTATGTAGTCACAGGTTCCATCGTTCCCATAGCTTCTCTATTAATGCTTAGGCCTGAACTCTGCAATGGAGCTCCCAACAAAATCTGTTATTTGTTTCCGAGTCAATCTCCTCAGTTTTTCTTAACCCGAAGCTCGATGAAATTATTCATCTATTTTTCTATTTTATATTATTAAATAATCTATTATTAGTATAGATAATAGACTATATTATCCATATTGATTAGATTATTTAGATTATTATTATTTAAATTATTTCAATTTAATTTCTTTTCTTCTATTTTTGATTTTCTTTCTATTTTTTATTTGTATATTTCTTAGTATATTGTAATTGTCTATTTTGTATCTTTATTTTATATTGATGTTGATGCTTTATAACACTGCCTTTTTTATGGGGTGATTCTTCATAAACCATACATATGGGAATCATATATCATTGAGATCTTTATTCTCTCTTTCTATCATCCTTCCCTTTTTCCACATCCCTTTTTTTTTGTTTCACAATTCATAATCAGATTTCTTTTTTTATGAAAAGAATTTCAGTTGCTACAACTATATGATCGATTCAGTCATATAGTGACTGTTTCTTG